TAACCAAAGAGATTCGGCTTTGCGCTATAGTTAGCTCAGCACCAATCAAGAATCCCCAAGGAATTCCAAGAATTCTTGTTATACATTTGTTCCAACCCTCAACCCTCTTTTCTAGATTCATGGATATTGAATCAATCGAACGCACTTCTAACACCTGTTCTACTTTTGGAAGACCCTGTGTTATATCACCAGATCTCGATTTTTCATATATAAATGTAACTAATGTATCTCCTTCGTAAAGGGTTTCCCCATAATGGCCATGAACAGTTGCTCCGGGGGTGGCCAAATAAGGCTTAGCTGATCGTATCACTATCGAGTCAACTTGAACAAGTATAACTTGACCCGATTTGAGGGGCGGTCCATTTTTGGCTATACATACATTTTCACAAATAAACTGTCCAAGACTAATTATTTTAGATGTCTCTTCACAATAATTGTGATGGAGAAAATACCAATTCAAATTGAATGGATTTAAAATAATGTTACGACATGGATCAGGATTAAAAATTTTTCCATTTTCATCCATTAAATAATATTTAAATTTAATCACTTGAAAGGTCTGTTTTAAATTGTCAAGTTGCAAATAGTTAGTTACTAAGATCTGATTATGAGTTATTAAACGGTAAGATGAATAAAAATTCTCAATTGGAAGGCATGTTCCTAAAGGGCCCAATGAATTCCTAATTGGAATTAGGGGATCTTTTTTAATTGAGTCTTTTATCACACTGTGATATTTTAATGTCCCCATTCGAGAACAATTGGCTGATGACAAAATTATCAACGACTGACATTCCTTATTTCTATTCAACAACGTATGAATAGTTCCTTGAGGTTGGTTAAGAGATTGTTGAATTTTTGCCTTGGAATAGGAATAAATGGAAGAAAAGGGGTTGATATTGGTACAATCTGATCCATTATCAGAGAGCAATCCTGACCCCGACGGATCATTCCTTTTTCCGATATACGAAATAGGGGATTTAACTAAGTTGATTCTTAGGAAATGTCGAATCAAACCATTTGTCCTTATTTCAACAAAAGAAGCACGGGCTTCTTCGCAAGAAGAACTTTTTTTGTCTTGGTTCCAATTCAATACTAAACAAGTCCGAACTAATTGAATACTTGTGTCAGAAATTCCTCGAATCGGTTTGCCATTTCCATAAAGGATATAATTGACAATTCGAAGTTGCACATTATCCCTTTCCTGCAATGGATCCGGTGGAAAAAGGGTTTCAAAATTTATACCGTCCGTTATTTCATATGTGACGACAGGTCGAACTAAAACAAAAAACTTTTTCTTACTAGGTGTAATCCGTTGGACATAGATCCACTTTTTCACTTTTTTGGATTCCTTGGAATTTATTTTTCCTGTTCCTGGTGGTATCAAAAGGCCGGTATGTCTGGATATCTTATCTGTCTCGCCAGGAAAATGGATATCTCCAGAAAAGATTTTAAGTTCAATTCGTTTTTTTTTTCTCTCCACCCGAACCAACCCACCGACTCGGCTTCTTAGATTTAAGGTGATTTGTGTATCTACTCCAACGATACTATTATTCCGTACCATTATGGAAGAAGATCCGGGCAAGATATGCACCTCTTCAGGAATGAAAAAAAATCGATCTACTTTCATTTGGTATTTTGGCCTAAATTCCTTGACTCCTCGATACTCAATCAAATCCTCTTTTTTGATGACTGAATGCGTTTCTATAGTCCCATATTTAATAATGCCCGAACTCTTTCTTCTGTATCGAGGATCATCGAAATAAGCAAGAATACTATTTCGACGGAAAATACCATTTACGGGTATTTCAATCGAGATACCTGAACAGGGCATTAGTTCATTCTCGAGTTCTTGAATCGAGTGTAGTGGAATGATGAATTTATTTCTTCGCCTTTTTGACAATAAATCAGAATTCTCATGGAGAATAGGCGAATATACGAGATTATACTGACCAGTACATATGATTCGATTAAGGTCTGAATAATCAGGAATCCTATCCTCTTTTTTACCAGAAAAACCCGAACTAAATAATTTCTGCCTCGCCTGATCATTGGTTACTGAGAGGTTAGAAGTATATCTTTGCTTGCCAGAAAGAGAATGCGCATTCATTTGATCCTGATCCTTGTGGATCGAAAGGTAGACTAGACTGGACTTGCACGGCCCTCCTAATAATATCCATAAATGACTTGTTTTTGGTAATAGATGAACATTACCATATGTAAATTCGGGTGCATGATAGACATCGGTACTCCAGTGCATTTCTCCGTCTGAATCAGAATAAATATGTTTTCGAACCTTCTCTTTAAAATTCAAAGTGGATATTCCTGCGCGAATCTCAGCAATTACTTGTTCTGATTCTACATATTGATCGTTTTGAACTAAAAGCAAACTTTTGGGTGGAATATTCACATTATGTAGAATATCTTCACTCTCAATAGTTACATACAAGTCTATAGAACATAGAAAGGCGGGATGCCCATGACGTGTACGTGTCGGATGAAC